CTAACTAACACTTCCCCTTTTTACACCCATCCTCTTTATCCTAAAAACCCACAAAGTAATAATACAAGCATCGAGTTTCGAACTAGAATTGAAACTTTAGAAAAAGAATTTCCTTTTATCGATATACTAGAAACAAGAATTAGATTATGTACTGATGGTACTTATAACAACTATTTTTCTAAAATGTATGATCCCTTGTTGAATAGCCCATACTTTTTCAAAATAAGCTTTTCAAAAAAAAAAAAAAAACCATTACCTAATAATTTGAAAACTTCTAAAGAAAATTTAAGGGAGACGGTTGGTATAAATCAGATTCATGATATCCTTTTTACTTTTATCTATTCCGATTCCGAAAAAATGGAACTAAAAGAGGACGCAGCTCAATATAATAATTTATTATTATTAACTCGTGAATTTGATACCGAATCAACTCATAATTTAAATTTAAATCCTTGTTTATTGTCAGACCAAGAAGAAGTAAAAATAGATTTTGAAAAAGAAAGAGAATTTTTCAAAAATTTTTTTAAAACCTTTCGAAACCATCTTAATCTCAATAAAATTACAAAAGACTCTAGTGGACTAAGAGAAATCCGTAAAAGAGTTCCTCGGCAGCCATATGAATTAATTACCGAGTTACAACAAAAATTAGGAGAATACCCAAATAGGCGGTCGCAAATTCGCTCAAGAAAAGCCAAATTTGTAGTGATTTTAACTCCTAGCAAGGAAAATACTATTACTAATAGTAATAAAGATACTAAGAAAAATAAAGATGCTAATATAAAAAGAAAAGATCCAAGAAAGAGAATAGTTTTGGTACGGTATTACCAACAATCCGATTTTCGGCGGGGAATAATTAAAGGTTCTAGCCGCGTTCAAAGACGTAAAATTAGTATGTGGGAACCATTTCAAGCAAATGTACATTCTCCTCTTTTTTTGGATATAATCAAAAAATCCCCTTGGTTTTCATTCGATAAATCCGGGCTTATTAAAGCAATTTTTCCAAATTGGATACACAATCGAATGGACGTCAAAATTTTTGAAAATACGGATGAAGAAACAAAAAAAGAACATAAAAAAGAAACGGATAAAAAAGAAGAGAACAGACGACAAGAGCAAACCCGGGCAGATATAGCTGAAGCATGGAATAGGATTTCAACTGCAAGAAAAACAAGAAGTTTGATGCTAATAATTCACTCGAATTTGAGAAAATATATTCTATTGCCTTCATTGATAATAGCAAAAAATCTTGGACGTATGGTTTTATTGCAAAGTCCTGAATGGTCTGAGGATCTACAGGAATGGAATAGAGAAGTGCATATTAAATGTACATATAATGGTATTCAATTATCAGAAACTGAATTTCCGAAAAATTGGTTAAGAGAGGGTATGCAGATAAAAATCCTATTTCCTTTCTGCCTGAAACCTTGGCACAAATCGAAACTACGAGTCTCTCGTAGAAATCTAATGCAAAATAAAAAAGAAAGAAATGATTTTTGTTTTTTAACAGTTTGGGGACTGGAAACGGACCTTCCTTTTGGTTCTCCTCGACAACGATCTTCCTTTTTTAAACCTATTTTTAAGGAATTGGAAACAAATATTGGAAAATCGAAAAATAGGTATTTTTTAGTTCGAAAAACTTTAAAGGGAAAGACGAAATTAATTTCAAAACAAATAAAAAATTGGGTTATACAAAATTCCTTTTTGATAGAAAAAAAAATAAGAGTATTTTCAAAATTAAACCCAATCTTATTCTTTAGCGTAAACAAGGTCTATAAATCAAATCAAACGAAAAACAATAAAGATTCTACAAGCATCAATGAGACAATTCCTGAATCATTGATTAGTCAAATTCAATCTTCAAACCGGACAATGACAGAAAAAAAAAATAAGGATCTAACTGCTAGGGCAATCACAATCCGGAATCAAATAGAAAGAATGACAAAAGATAAAAAAAAAAACACAAGAATATATATTAGTGCTAACAAAAGAATTTATAAAGATAAAAGATTGGAATTTTCAAATTTATTTTTTGAAATAATAAAACGGAGAAATATTCGATTAATCTCGAAAATATATTTCTTTATAAATTTTATTTTTGAAAGAATATACATAAATCCGGTTTTGTCTATCATTAATCTTTCTAAACTCATTAGACAACCTTTTCTCGACTCAACAAACAAATTAATCAATAAATTCATAAATATTCATGAAGCGCATGAAGAAAGAATTAATAAAAAAAACGAAAATAGAATTCACTTTATTTCAATTATTTCAACTATAGAAAAGTCAATTAATACTATTAGGAATCAAATAAATTCACAAAAATATTGCTACTTATTCTACTTGTCACAGGCATATGTATTTTACAACTTATCACAAACTCAAGGTATTAATTTGGATAAATTAAGATATGTTTTTAAATATCACGATTACGAAATTCCTTTTAAGGATTCCTTTGAAGGGATAATTCGCTTGCAATTAAATCAGAATAAACGCTTCAATTATAGAACAAATTATAGAACAAATCACTGGAAAACCTGGGTAAATAAATTAAAACGACATCATCATCAATATAATTTATCTAAGATTCGATGGTCTAGATTATTACCCAAAGGGTTGAGAAATAAAATTTCTCAACACCCTATGGCTCAAAAGGCTCAAAATTTCAAAAGGGGTTCATATGAAAAAGATGTATTAATCTCGTTCAAAAAACAAAATCCTGTTGAAACCTATTTCTTACAGACTAAAAAAGAGAATTTAAAAAAAAACTCTCGATATGATCTTTTATCATATCAATCTAGTAATTCTGAAAATAAAAAAGGGGGGGACTTATCTATTTATGGATCACCTTTTGAAACACAAGTAAATAGAAAACAAGGTAGTTATTCCACCTCAAACACGCATAAATACAACTTTTTTGATATATGGGAAAGGAGTCCTATTACTAATTATATAGGAAATTATATAGGAAAGAGCGATAGAAAGTCTAAAAAAAAAAAAACCGATAGAAAATATTTTGATTGGAAAACTCTCCATTTTGATCTTAGACAAAAGATCGCTATTGAATACTGGATCAAGATCGATACTAAGAGTAATCAAAATACTAAGATTAAGACTAATAATTATCAAAAAGTTGTTAAAAAAACCCTTTTTTATCTCGCGCTTCCGAAAAAACTTAAAATTAAGGTACCCAACCCCCCAAAAACCTTTTTAGATTGGACGGGAATGAATGAGGAAATACGAAAGTGTCCTATCTCAACCCTAGACTTTTGGCTTTTCCCAGAATTTTTAATACTTTCTAATCTATATAAAATGAAACCTTGGGTTATACCAAGTAAAGGACTTCTTTTACGAAGGAATCTAAATAAAAATGTTCATCGGGAAAATAAAAACATCGTTGAGAACAAAAAGGTTGAATGGCTTATACCGTCTAAAAAAAAAAATCTAACAAGCAAAAGAGATCTTAGATCAGATGTACAAAAACCGATAAATCTTGAATCCCACTTTTCAACAAATCATCAAAACAAAAGCAAGGTAGAAGCAGAATTCAATTTCTTGCTGAAACGTTATTTAATTTTTCAATTGAGATGGGATGATGCTTTGAATCAACGAATGATTAATAATATCAAAATATATTGTCTACTACTTAGGCTGTTAAATCCAAGAAAAATTGTTATATCTTCGGTTCAGCGAAGAGAAATGACCTTGGATATACTGCTAATTCAGAATCATTTAAATGTTGTAGAATTGATCAAAAAAGGAATATTAGTTATCGAACCCGCTCGTTTGTCTGTAAAAAATGATAGACGGTTTATTCTGTATCAAACTTTATGTATTTCATTGGTTCATAAGAGTAAGCATAAAACTAATCAAGGATACCCAGAACAAGCAGATATTGATAAGAATTTTTTTGATTTACTTGCTCCTGAAACCATTTTATCTCATAAATATCGTAGAGAATTTAGAATGAAAATGAATTTCAATTCCAAAAATAGGAATAAAAATTTAGGATTTTGCATCGTGAATAACTGTAGTCAATTTTTTGACAAACATAAGCATCTTGAAAAAAAAAAGAATGAATTAATTAAAGTCCAACTTTTGACTTGCTCTAATTATCGATTAGAGGATTTAGCTTGTATGAATCGCTATTGGTTTGATACAAATAATGGCAGTCGTTTCAGTATGTTAAGGATATATATGTATTCCGAGTTGAAACGTTGTTGGTAGCACCCTTTTCCTATATATATTATATCCTATCCCTATTCGATAAAGAAATTCCAGTTGTTGTATATACCACAGTAAATTACTAACATTATTCTTATTCATCAGTCAAATACATATCGTTAAAAAATTAGAAGAGGGAAAATCTTGTATGATCAAAAATGTATTGATTTCAATTAGCTCTAAAGAAGAAAACAGAGGGTCTGTTGAATTTCAAATAATAAGTTTTACCAATAAGATACGGAGGCTTACTTCGCATTTAGAATTGCACAAAAAAGATTTTTTATCTCAGAGAGGATTGCGAAAAATTTTAGGAAAACGTCAACGGCTGTTGGCTTATTTGTCAAAAAAAAATAGAGTACATTATAAAGAATTAATTGGTCAATTGAGTATTCGAGAGACAAAAATTTGTTAATTGAAAAATTAATGTATGGCGTTCTTCGACTCATCGTTACTCTAGATGGCGAAAATGTTGTTGACTGTGAACCAATATTGGGTTATTTACATATTTACATAGAGGGATGGAGAAAATTGCGGAAAATCGAACAATTTTACAATATTTACCTTATGTGTCTTGAACTTATACTGAATGTGGTTAATATTCATTTTGTACCTTTTTCTGATTTTTTTGATAATCGTCAATTAAAGGGAGAAATCTTATCAATTTTTGTTATAGCTATTGCAGCCGCTGAAGCAGCTATTGTTTCAGCAATTTATCGTAATCGAAAATCAACTCGTATTAATGAATCCAATTTATTGAGTAAGTAGTATTTATTATATAAATTTGAATATTTAAAATATTCAATATTAATAAATAAAAAATAAATAAAGAAATGAAAATTCGTATAGTTGCTACATTAAGGTATGGTCTTGGTTAAAAAAATAGACTAAATCAAAGTATTTTGGCCTTGTCTACTAAAGCAATCCAGAAATAGATTGATTAGAAAAATTCTGATAACTTGTTGATTCGTTTGGTATTTAAATATATGGTTTGTTTCTAAGATTACCAGATTGAAATCTTATCAACGTTCAAAAATGCACAGATCCAATGTCACATTCAGTAAAGATTTATGATACATGTATAGGATGTACTCAATGTGTCCGAGCTTGCCCAACTGATGTATTAGAAATGATACCTTGGGACGGATGTAAAGCAAAACAAATTGCTTCTGCTCCAAGAACAGAAGACTGCGTTGGTTGTAAAAGATGCGAATCTGCCTGTCCAACAGATTTTTTGAGTGTTCGGGTTTATTTATGGCATGAAACAACTCGCAGTATGGGGCTAACTTATTAATACGCTCTAGAAAACTAGACTTGAACCCATAACCCATTTTATTTTATTTTTTTACCGACAAAATTTGTGCTCATAAGAATATTATGAGCACGGGTTTTTCTGGTCCAAGTATATCTTGTCTTTACCACGAATTTTTTCTTTGGTTAACGCTAATTGTGGTTTTTCCAATATCTGCGGGTTCCTTAATTTTCTTTTTTCCACATAGGAAAAAAAGGATCATTCGTTGGTATACTATTTGTATATGCATCTTAGAATTCCCTTTTATTAGTTATTAGTGGAGGATTCTAAATAGGTCAGTTTTTTTTGAGTTCCTTTGGAGATTAGGAATAGATGGACTTTATTTTATATAGGACCCATTTTACTAACAGGATTCATCACCACTTTAGCTGCTATCTATGTGGGGAGGAAAGAAACGTCTGTATTCGGCTTACAAAATTTATTTTGTACACGTCTGGAGGCTCCGTTTTTCTATTAATGGGAGTTCTGTGTATCGGTTTATATGGTTCTAGTGAACCAACATTAAATTTTGAAACATTGGCCAATAAGTCGTATCCTGGGGCCTTAGAAATACTATTCTATTATTGGTATTGGTTTTTTATTGCTTTTGCTGTCAAATCACCGATTATACCTTTACATACATGGTTACCAGATACCCATGGAGAAGTACATTATAGTACTTGTATGCTCCTAGCTGGAATCTTATTAAAAATGGGAGCATACGGGTTGATTCATATCAATATGGAATTATTTTTCACATCCATTATTTATTTTCCCCTTGGTTAGTAATAGTGGGCACAATTCAAATGATCTATGCGGCTTCAACATCTCTTGATCAACGGAATAAAAAAAAGAGTATAGCGTATTCGTCTATATCTCATATGGACTTTATAATTATAGGAATTGGTTCGATAAGTGATACAGGACTTAATCTAGCTCTTTTACAAATAATATCTCATAGAATACGTCTTGCTTATCTTGACGAAATGGGTGCAATAGCTATCCCAATGCCAAAAGTATTCACGATGTTCAGTAGCTTTTCGATGGCTTCACTTGCATTACCGGGTATGAGTGGTTTTGTTGCCGAATTTGTAGTTTTTTTGGAATAATTACCAGCCAAAAATGCTAATTACTTTTCTAATGGCAATTGGAATCATATTAATTCCTATTTATTCATTATCTCTGTCACGACAGATGTTCTATGGATACAAGCTTTTTAATGCTCAAAATTCTTATTTTTTTGATTCGGAACCCGCGAGAGTTATTTATTCAAATTTCTCTCTTTTTACTCGCCCTAAGTATTGGTATGTACCCAGATTTAATCTTTTCACTGTCGGTTGATAGGGTAGAAATTTTTATATCTACTTATTTTCTAAACGGTTTTCATAACTAAACTTAAAAATGCTATGATTAAAAAATAATTTAGAAGTTATTTTTATTTTATTTTAAGTAAAGAAAATTGAAAACCACATGGATACGAACCGTATCCATGTGGTTTTGGTTTTATATGCAACATACTCTGTTGTAGTCGTAAGATGCATTCATGACTTTAATTATATGTTAAAGGAACCATAACTATGCAACCCTACTCCAAATAGATTGACCCCAAAATAGCATATCCAAATTATAAGAAAGCCCATAGACGCTATAATTGCCGAATTTTCTCCTTGCAAGTTTCGATTTGTTCGAGTATGTAAATAAATCGCGAATATGATCCAAGTAATAAATGCCCACGTTTCTTTTGGGTCCCAATTCCAATACGACCCCCATGCTTCATTAGCCCATACTGCTCCCGAAAGAATACCTATGGTTAAAAATAGAAACCCTAAACTAATAACCCGATAACTCCAATAATCCAATTCTTGAATCAATTGCGATCTGTAATAATTCTTGTCGAAAGAAAAAAAAATTTTTTTTCTTTTAAAAAGGTTATTTCTTTCACCGATGTATTCAATTTTACTAAGGGTAAATGAATCGTGTAATAAAAATTGACTTTGACAAAAAAGAAAGAAAATTTTTATGCTTTTTCGAAATGTAATCACTAGAAGTGCTGCTGATAATAATGATCCACATAAAAGGGATGCATAACCCAATATCATCATTGTTACGTGCATCATTAACCATTCGGATTGAAGAGCAGGTACTAATACTGAAGGTTGGTGTATTTCAGTTAAAAGTCCTGACATTGAAAAGCCTTGAGTAAAAACAGCACTTGAACTCGTTATTATGTTTAATAAATTATTTTTTTTTTTGAAATATAGAATTATATGAATAAGGGAAAAACTCCAGGATAGGAAGATTAGTGATTCATATAAATCACTTAGTGGAAAATGACCCGAATAAATCCAACGCGTAACTAATAACCCTGTTATACAGAAAAAACTAACTAGTAGGCCCTTTTCGGACAAATGAGATAATTGTACCACTTCATCGACAAAAAAAAAGGTTGTTAAACGAATTAGAATTACGATTGAAAGAATTGAAAAGGAAATATGTGTTAATATATGTTCTAAGGTTGAAAATATCATACAAAATCTTAAAAAATGCGTTGCTTAAATTCAACTCAAGAGTTGAATTAATTATAGAATCTATTTATTATTTTAAAAATTAAAAGTGAAAGGGTGACATGCCGCTACTCGGACTCGAACCGAGATGCTCTAGCACTGCTTCCTAAGAGCAGCGTGTCTACCAATTTCACCATAGCGGCTTGTGTTCAACTTATAATAGCTAATGAATAAAAAATCGTCGAGAATTTAGCAGTCCATTAAGAGTAATTTTTTGAGTTTCTTTATAGGGATTTTAACTTAGGGACTTAAGGGGTTTTCGTGGGTTTTCGTCTACTCTAGAATTTTATTATATTGTAACTAGATAATTAGAATTCGAACCTAAAATCTCAAGTAAGAGTCGATAAAGGGATATAACTAAAAAATAGTTTTGTTTTACTTTTTCAATTTTAATGAATCTTTTATCTTTTTTTTCAGGAATCAAATGGAACAAAAGAATTTATTTTAGGTTATCAATGAAGAAAAAACAGAAAAAGAAGACATCCAAACTAGATACATTGTTCTTATTAAAAGCTCTTACTAAATTTTTGATTTAATTGAGTTGATAGTAGGAGATATATTAGTAATTTATATATTAATTCCTACAAAAAAAATAAAGTTATTTGAAAGTATTTCAAACTGTTGGTTAATTTCACTTAACTAAATATCTTAAGACCCCTATCGAAAACGTCTATACTATAGATAAAAAATAGAGATAAAACGAAAAATTGTCGTATTTTTCTAGTAAATGTAACAAAAATGCGTTGATGGGGAAACTAAGCTTTCCCGTCCGGGAAATTAAAAAACTCACGCAAAAAAAATCTTTTATTGTGTTCATTCGTTTGTCAGCAACAAATATTTTTTTTGATAAAAAAGTATTTGTATTTACTAAATTCAGTAAAAAAAGAACTAACCCCCTTTACTGAATTTAGTAACTAATCTAAAAGCAACGACTAGAAAATAAAAGATAAAAGAGTAAGCTGAGTTTCATTTTTTATTTCCTATAAAATCATCCTATAAAATAAAATATAAAATTTCTACTATCTAGTGACTTGCGTGAATAAAGAATAAATGAGTCAATTTTTGAATGCATTCAGACGATTGCAACTTTATTACTTATTTTTTTTTTGTTGCACAAAAAAACTTTTTGAATTTCCAGTCAAAAGAGATTTACCTAATGAAAAAGCTTTTAAAGCGGTCCAATATCCCTTCCTTTTCCAAATATTTTTACGAATATGCTTTTTTGATGTAGAAATGCGCTTTTTTGGAACTGCCATTTAAAAAGAATTCCTTATTGTTCTAGTTGGATGTGAAAGACATATATTGTTCAAAAGAAGTTCTTCCTTCCTATTATATTCACATATTTATTCGATTTATTTGCTAATGAATAATGAATATTATCTTCGAAAAAAAAAAAAGAAATATAATAAATATAATATAATAAATATATAAGGTTTTTTTACTTTTTATATTTCCTAGAATTAACTTAAAAATGGTTTTTATTAATTCATATTAATTATTCCTCTCAAAGAGGTAAGATCTGGTGAATCGGAAACAATAAAAATCAATTAGGAAACTAAGAATTAAAAAACTTTTTATGCAACAGATATATCAATATGGGTGGATTAGACCTTATCATTCCACTTCCAGTTCCTATATTCCTAAGGCTTGGTCTTCTTTTTTTTCCAACAACAACAATCAGACTTCGCCGTATGTGGTCTTTTCGGAGTGTTTTATTATTAAGTATAATCTTGGTTTTTTCAACCAACCTGTCTATTCAGCAAATAAATAGCAATTCTATTTATCACTATGTATGGTCTTGGCTCATTACTAACGACTTTTCTTTAGAATTGGGTTATTTACTAGACCCACTTACTTCTATTATGTCAATATTAATCACTACCGTTAGAATTGCGGTTCTTTTTTTTTATAGTGATAATTGTAT